CAAGATTTACTCTTTATATAAAGTGATTAAAGCTTTGAAGGCTATTAGTTTATCTAACTTAAAATCTTTTTAAATAAATATTTATGATACTCTTTTTACTCAAGTAATAAAAGTATTTATGTTAACAGCCTCAATTACAATAGGTATAAAAGAATGATTAGCTCCACAAATTTCTGAACATTGGCCGTAAAAAACACCAGCATGATTAATAAAAAATCTTAACTGATTTAATCGACCAGGTACTGCATCAGCTTTTACTCCCAATGATGGTACAGTTCATGAATGAAGAACATCAGCAGCAGTAACTAAAACACGTACATTAACATCATAAGGTACTACAGTGCGATGATCTACCTCTAATAAACGATAATCTCCATAGTCTAAATCTGAAGTTGGAATTATATATGAATCAAAATCAATAGATAAAAAATCAGAATACTCATATCTTCAATATCACTGATGACCAATAGCTTTAATAGTTAAAACAGGATCATTAATTTCATCCAATAAATACAACAAACGTAATGAAGGTGAAGCTAAAAAAACTAAAACAATAGCAGGTAAAATAGTTCAAATAGTCTCAATTTCCTGTCCTTCTAAAAGATAACGACAAGTAAAATTATTATTAAGTAAACCAAAAAAAGCATAACCTACAATAGAAACAATCATAACCAAAATTAACATAGCATGATCATGAAAAAAAATCAACTGCTCCATTAAAGGAGAAACAGCATCTTGAAAACCTCATTGTCCTCAACTTATCATATAAATTTAACGAATTAATAAAGCACCAGTTTCAGATGAATTATGAAAGTCTAAAGGTAAACGATTATCTCACTCTAAACAAGTTCTTAAATGAGAACTTCAAATTACTCCACGATAAGAAACAAAAGACTCTCATACAATAAATATAAAATATAAAACAGCAATAAAAGAAACTATTGAACCCATTGAAGAAACTACATTTCATTTTATCAAAGCATCAGGATAATCAGAATATCGACGGGGTATTCCAGCTAACCCTAAAAAATGTTGAGGGAAAAAAGTTACATTAACTCCTAAAAATATAATAAAAAAATGAGATTTAACTCAACGAGAATGTAAAGTTAAACCAGTAATTAAAGGAAATCAATAATTAAATCCACCAAAAAGAGCAAATACAGCTCCTATAGACAGAACATAATGAAAATGAGCAACTACATAATAAGTGTCATGTAAAGAAACATCTAAACTAGAATTTGCTAAAACAATACCAGTTAAACCTCCCACAGTAAAAAGAAAAATAAAACCTAGAGCTCATAATATAGGTGCTTCATATTTAACAACAGATCCATATAAAGTTGCTAACCAACTAAAAATTTTAATTCCAGTAGGAACAGCAATAACCATAGTAGCAGCAGTAAAATAAGCTCGAGTATCTACATCTATACCAACAACAAACATATGATGAGCCCAAACAACAAAACCTAATAAACCAATAGCTAACATAGCATAGACCATTCCTAGAGTTCCAAAAGATTCCTTCTTTACAGTATAATGATTAACAATATGAGAAATCATTCCAAATCCAGGTAAAATCAAAATATAAACTTCAGGATGACCAAAAAACCAAAATAAATGTTGATATAAAATAGGATCCCCTCCTCCTGCAGGATCAAAAAAAGCAGTATTAAAATTTCGATCAGTTAACAATATAGTAATTGCACCGGCTAAAACAGGTAAAGATAGCAATAACAAAATAGCAGTAATTTTAACAGATCAAACAAATAAAGGAAGACGTTCAAAATGTATACCTCGCCACCGCATATTGATAATAGTAGTAATAAAATTAATAGCTCCTAAAATTGAAGAAACACCAGCCAAATGTAAAGAAAAAATAGCTAAATCTACAGAACCTCCAGCATGAGCTAAATTACCTGATAAAGGAGGGTATACTGTTCATCCAGTTCCTACACCCCTTTCAACAGCACCGGAAGATAAAAGTAAAGTTAAAGCAGGTGGCAATAATCAAAAGCTTATATTATTTATTCGAGGAAAAGCTATATCAGGAGCACCTAACATTAAAGGAACTAATCAATTACCGAAACCACCAATTATAACAGGTATAACTAAAAAGAAAATTATTACAAATGCATGGGCTGTAACAATTACATTATATAATTGATCATCACCTAATAAAGCACCAGGTTGTCCCAATTCAGCTCGAATTAATAAACTCAAAGCAGAACCTACTAAACCAGATCAAACACCAAATAAAAAATATAAAGTACCAATATCTTTATGATTAGTTGAAAACAATCAACGAGATTTCAAATTAAAAGAATATTCATTTTTATAACCCAATTTATTTTTTAAAAAATTATAATAATTAAACATAAAATAATTACTTAATGATTTAATCATATCTCTAAAACGAAAATTTAATGTGTTTATTACACTATAAGTAAACTATATAAATATTGTAAAAAAAATCTCAAAAACTCCAAATCCTATAATAACAAAGATGAATCCTAAAATAACAAAATATTTGTAAATAATTATTTCAAAATTAAAAAAAGAAAAAATTCTTGTTCTTAAATACAAGATAAAAAATAAGTTTAAATAAAAATATAAACTAAAGAAAGAACCTAACAACAAAAAAGATAGAAAAAAAAATCTACCATTTATTATTAATTCTTGAAAAACAATTCATTTAGTTAAAAAACCAGTAAAAGGAGGTAAACCAGCCAAAGATAATAAAGAAAAAAGAATAAAATAACTAAAGAATTTATTTTTTAATAAAAATAAAGATTGTCTTAAACGACCATAATCTATAATAAAAAAAAGAAAAAAAATATACAATGAAATAATAAAATAAACAATGTAATAACTAAAAAGACCAAAAAAAGAATAAATAGAAATAGCAATCATTCAACCAAGATGATTGATAGAAGAATAAGCCATTAAAACACGAATTTGAACCTGTCTAATACCACCAAAACCACCAACTAAAGATCTTATAATAGCAAAGAAACAAACAAAATATATTCAAGAATCAAAAAAGAACCAAAAAAAAATAAATAAAGGTGCTAACTTTTGTCAAGTAGCTAATAACATGCAACCAAATCATCTTAAAGAACTCATAACAGAAGGAACTCATAAATGAAAAGGAAAACACCCTATTTTTAATAATAAACCAGATAAAAAAATTATAGAAAAAAATCAATTAATATAAAAATCTATTAAATTAAAACCCAAAGAATATAATCAAAACCCACCTAACAAAAATATACATCTTCCTAAAGACTGAATCAAAAAATACTTAACCCCTCTTTCTACTTCCCTAACAGAGGAAATTCTCATTAATAAAGGAATAAATGATATTAGATTTAATTCAAAACCTATTCATATTCCTATTCAATGAGAAGAAGATAATCTTAAAAAAGAACCAAAAAATAAAACAAAAATAAAAACCAATTTAAAAGGAAAACCTAATAACATAAAAACAAGAATGAAATTGAATCACTCAAATTAAAGTTAGCAGCTTTAATTTTTACCTAATTGCCTTTACTTTTTTTAAAATATTTAAACCTTTTGCTTGGAAGGCAAATATACTTTATTATACTAAAAAAGCAAAAAATTATACCCAACCCAAAGAACCTTCTCGTCACTCATGAAATACACCAATTAATAAAACAAATAAAAATATTGAAACCATGAAAAACCCAAAATTAGAATAGAAAAAAAATCCAAATAAAGGAAAAGGTATCAAAAGAACCAGTTCATCATCAAAAATAAGAAAAATAACAGCCAACAAAAAAAACCGAATAGAAAAAGGAAGACGAGCCCTTCCTAAAGGATCAAAACCACACTCAAAAGGAGAGCTCTTTTCACGATCTTTAAATCCACGTTTAGACATAAATCAAGAAATAAAAAAAACAAAAGAACTGATAAAAATAGATAAAAACAAAGAATATATTAAAAGTAACATAAATACTGAAGAATATTCTCATATTTTACAACATCAATGTAATCCGTTCATACCGGCGCAGCATCTTTATAAAATAGTTCTAGGTAAGTATATTCATACAATCCTTTACTTAACAAATAAAAGCCTTAACTTTGGCCATTACCTACAAACAAAGAGAAAATAATCTCAAAATTTAGGCCGAAACTAAACGCAATAATTCGCTTTTTGTTTTTTCTTTAGAGGAATTAAATTATCCTTTTTTTTAAATGCAAATCAAAACTTTTTTATAAAGTACTAAAGAAATCTAAAAAGATTTATATTAATCATCCCCAAATTAAAATTCTGATGCTTAAATTTAGCTATTTTTAGAATATACAATTATAAAAATTAACAACCTCATCAATAAATACTTAAATAAAGGAATAATCATACTACATCAACAAAATGTCAATACCAAGCAGCAGCCTCAAAACCAAAATGATGACCGACAGAAAAATGATATATATGCAGACGCAACAAACAAATAATAAGGAAGGTAGTTCCAATTAAAACATGCAAACCATGAAAACCAGTAGCAACAAAAAAAGTAGAACCATAAACTCCATCAGCTAAAGTGAAAGGAGCTTCATAATATTCTCCTGCTTGAAGAACAGTAAAATAAATTCCTAAAATAACTGTTAAAATTAAACCTTGAATTCCTCCTAAACGATCTCCTTCTATTATAGAATGATGAGATCAGGTTACAGTAATTCCAGAAGCCAAAAGAACAGCAGTATTCAATAAAGGTACCGAAAAAGGATTTAAAGGCTCAATACCTGAAGGAGGTCAACTACAACCTAACTCCATCCTAGGGGCTAAACTTCTATGAAAATAAGCCCAAAAAAAAGCAAAAAAAAAACAAACTTCAGAAACAATAAATAAAATTATTCCCCAACGTAAACCTACACAAACTTGATAAGTATGAAAACCTTGATAAGTTCCCTCTCGAACAATATCTCGTCACCATTGCAATATAGTTAATAAAATTACAATTAAACCTAATAATAAGAGAGAATATCCTGAACCATGAAATCAAGAAACTAAACCTACAGTTAAAAAAAAAGCTCCCAAAGAACCAACTAAAGGTCAAGGACTTAATTCTACTAAATGAAATGGATTTCGCACCAACATAAAATTAAAAAGAAAAAGGTCGTAAAGGACCTCCATGAAAATAACAAATTTTTACAACAATTAATAAAGCATAAAAAAGAACTAAAGACAAAAACAAAAATATAATACAAAAGTAATCAGATACTAACAAAAAAGCCGAGTCTTGTATACTAAAAAAATCTCTAGTAAAAACAGAATAATAATAAGTTATAAAAATGATAAAAAAAAATATAAAGAACCTAAAAAGAAAATAGATAACAATATTTTTAGAAAAAAAATAGTTATTTGGTATTAAAACGATTACATAAGAAAATATAACTAATAATCCTCCAATATAAATTAAAAATAAAAGAAAACCGAACCAGGAAGTAAATATAGAACCAACTATCAAACTTAAAAAAAAAGAAACTATTATAACCAACAAACCTAAACTCAAAGGTTGAACTATCAAAGGAACTAAAAAAACCAAAGAAAAAACAGCAGACTTTAGGAAAAGAATTAGCATTTTAAACTACGAAAAATGGAATTAGACCATACCCTTTGAAACCAAAAATCAACGTGCACCAAAACACTTTTTCATAAAAAAAATAAAAGTTTTTTAATAATAATATATAAAAACTAAAAAAAAACAAGGAAAAATGAAATAAATATAAAATAAGATATAATCATAACAAATAGATAAGATATATAAATTGAAGTCTGTCATCTTAATACATAAGAAGAACCTTTTTCAGAAATCATAAAAATACCTTTTCCACCGAATAATTCATTTCAACCACGATCTAGGATATACAAAAAATTTTTTCTTAAATGTAAAGGGTAATAAATTAAAATTTGAGTTCTCAAAATAACTAAATATCATATTGAAACAGAAGAATATCCAATAAAATTAAAAACTGATTTACCATAATTATTTAAACTTTTAGAAATAAATCAACCAAATAATGCTCCTAATAAAGTAAAAATTAAAGCCATAATTTTTAAAAAAAAGGGTAATACTAAAAGATTAAAAAAATCAAAAAAAATTCAACTAAATATACTTCCAGATATAACAGCTCCTAAGACCAAAACAATCATAGGAAAAATTATTTTGTAGTCTTCATCTGATATATTATGAAAAGGAAAAAAATTAAAAGTATTTCACAACCTTATATAAGATAATCGAAAAGAATACATAGCAGTAAAACCAGTTGCCAAAAATACTATCAAAAAAATAAGAAAATTTCAAGGATTAAAAACAAATATTTCTAAAATTATATCTTTAGAGTAAAAACCAGCCAAAAAAGGAGAACCACATAAAGCCAAATTTGCTACATTTAAACAAGAAATAGAAACAGGTATTTGTAGTCCTAACTTTCCAACACAGCGCAAATCTTGATAATGCTGAACATTATGAATAATTAATCCAGCACATAAAAATAATAAAGCTTTAAACAAAGCATGAGTATAAAGATGGAATAAAGCTAGTATAGGAAGACCTATACCTAAACTAAACATTATTACACCTAATTGACTTAAAGTAGACAAAGCGATAATCTTCTTTAAATCGGTCTCTATATTAGCCCTCAAACCAGCTATAAATATAGTAATTACAGAAATAAAAAGAAGAAGAAATAAAAATGTAGAATATAAACTTAAAAAATTAAAAAATCGAATCAATAAAAAAACCCCGGCAGTTACAAGAGTTGAAGAATGTACTAAAGCAGAAACAGGAGTTGGAGCAGCTATAGCAGCAGGAAGTCAACTAGAAAAAGGAATTTGAGCTCTCTTAGTTATAGCAGCAATTATTAATAAAATCATTAAAGAAAAAGAATAAGAAAAGTCAAAACAAGAAAAAATATTTCAATGACCTTGAGTTAAAAACCAACCAATACTTAACAAAAGTATAACATCCCCAACACGATTCATTAAAACAGTTAATATACCAGCAGAAAAGGATTTATAATTTTGATAATAAATAACAAGCAAAAACCTAACTAATCCTAAACCATCTCACCCTAACAAAATAGCGATTAAATTAGGAATAAATACCAATAGATTCATTGATAAAACAAATAGAAGAACTAATCAAACAAAACGACGTAAATTTTCATCATGGGATATATAACTAGAAGAAAAAGATATAACTGAGGCAGAAATAAATAAAACTAGACAACTAAAGCTTATACCTAACCAATCAAATACAAAAGACATATTTACATCAAAAGATAAATAATCAAATAAAGATCAATCAAAAATATATACCTTCCCATAATATATAAAATTAACCAAAAAATATATTATTAAAAAAGAAAAAGAATATAAAAAAAATCTTGAAACAGTAGAAAAACAATGAAATCAATAAAACATTATACAAAGTAACAATCTACATTTCCGAAACCACAATTCGACATTTTATTTAAACTATTTGTATAAACAATAAAAACATTTAATTTCATGATAAAAAAAATTATAGGGAAAAAAATGTAGAAAAAATAAATAATAAATTCGAGAACTACAGTTCAAAAAGGAACAATACATTAATAAAATTTTTCCATGTTGAATTATAGTATATAAATATAATCTATATGCACCAGCTAAAAACCTTATTAAACCTAAACAAAAACTATAAATCCAACAAGAAAATAACCCTCTTATGATTAATAATAATTCTCTAACCAAATTTAATGAAGGAGGAGCAGCTATATTAAAAGAACAAAATAAAAATCATCAAACAGCTAAAAAAGTGCAAACATTTACTAAACCTTTATTTATTAACAAACCCCGAGAATGAGTAAATTCATAATTGACATTAGCCAAAGCAAATAGAGCAGGAGAACATAAACCATGAGAAACCATCATAATAAAAGATCCCAATCAACCAACAAAAGTTCCACTAAAGACACCAACTACTAACAAACCCATATGACCTACAGAAGAATAAGCAATTAAAGATTTTATATCAACTTGTCGTAAACAAATAAATCCAGTAATTACTCCACCTCAAACCGATAAACTGATAAAAAAATCAGAGAAGAAAGAAAAAAAGAAGAATATTTTACTAATAATTCGTATTAAACCATATCCACCTAATTTCAATAAAACTCCAGCTAAAATTATAGAACCAGAAACAGGAGCTTCAACATGAGCTTTAGGAAGTCATAAATGAAAAAAGTAAATAGGAAGTTTAACCAAAAAAGCAAATACTAAAATAATACAAAAAATAAAACTATAGTAAGAAGAAAAGTTTAACCTTCAAGAAAAAAAAAATCTAAACCTTCCATTAGCAAAAAAAATAATAAATAAACCAATAAGTAAAGGTAAAGATGCTACAATAGTATACATTATCATATACATCCCAGCCTGCAACCGTTCTGGCTGATATCCTCATCCTAAAATCAGCATTATTGTAGGTAAAAGAGAAAACTCAAAAAACAGATAAAAGAAAAAAGAATTAGTAACAGAAAAAGACAAAATTAAAAAAAAAATCAAAAAAAAAATAAGAAATAAAAAATTCGTTTTGTCTAAATCATTAAAAAAAACTTTGTATCTAGCCATAACTATTAAACCTCCCAATCATAAACTTAATAAAACTATTCAATATGACAAAGAATCAAAAAAAAAGAAACCATTAAAAAAAGAAAGACTAAAAAAACAAGAATAAAAATTAAAGGAATATATAAAAGAAGATAAAAAAAAAATCAAACCAGTCAAATGTCAAAAAATATTCCGGAAAAAAAATTTTAGTAAAAACAAACTAGATAAAGAAAATATTAAAGTTAACATCTATATCCACAAAATAAAGAAATAAAATCTTTTCCATGAGAACGAATAAGTGCTGCCAATAAAGATAAGCCTACTCTAGCTTCACAAGCAGAAAAACTTAATAAAACAAAAGAAATATAACAAGAACCACCGCAATAACCAAAAAAAGAACAAGAAAAAAAGAATAAACCCAACATAATTATTTCTAAACACAACAAAACTATTAATAAATGAATACGTTGAATTATTATAGTAAACAAAGAAATAACAACAACAATAGTACCAACAAAAAAAAAATCAAAAAAAGTATTAATAAACATACTGCTATTAAAGCTAAAAATATAAAGCGCTAGTTTTGTAATCTAGAGATTGAATTTAATTCTAATAGCTAAAAAAAATTTGGTCAGCAAACCAGGCTTTCCCTCTTGCAATTAAAAAAAAGAGGGAAAGCAACCATTAACCAATTATATTTATTTACTAAAAATCTATATATAAGCTACCAAGTGATTCGAACACTTTCCTTTTGTTTTCAAAACAAACATGCTCCTAAGCTTAATAACTTATTTATTGTTAATAATCAAGAATATTATCTCACCCTTTTTGTATGAAAGGAAAAGAGAGGAAATAAAAAAAGTAAAAAACACTAAAAATTTGCCCAATCCCTTCATAAGGTGATTCAACCGGACGAGCACCAATTCAAGTTAAAATAAGGAAAATTACTACAAAAAATCAAAAAAAAATTTGATTTAAAAAATAAAATCTAAAAACTTTAAATTTTCCCACATGTAAAAAAGGAATAAAAAACAAAATTAAAATTGATATTAACAACCCTATTACCCCTCCTAACTTATTAGGAACAGACCGTAAAATTGCATAAGCAAAAAGAAAATATCATTCTGGTTGAATATGAACAGGTGTAACTAATGGATTAACAGGAATAAAATTTTCTGGATCTCCAAGTAAATTTGGTCTTATTAAAACCAAAGAAATTAGTAAAAAAAACATTATAATTACAGCAAAAAAATCTTTAACAACAAAATATAAATGAAAAGGAATTTTATCTGAATCCCTATTTAACCCTAAAGGATTGTTAGAACAAGTTTCATGTAAAAATAACAAATGAAGAATTACTAATCCTGTAATGATAAAAGGAAATAAAAAATGAAAAGCAAAAAACCGAGTTAAAGTAGCATTATCTACTGCAAATCCTCCTCGAATTCATTGAACTAATATATTTCCAATATAAGGAAAAGCTGATAATAAATTAGTAATAACAGTTGCCCCTCAAAAGGATATTTGTCCTCAAGGTAAAACATAACCTAAAAACGCTGTTGCTATAATTAGTAATAATAAAACAACTCCAATATTTCAGGTTTCAGAAAAAAAATATGACCCATAATAAATTCCACGACCAACATGAAAATACAAACAAAAAAAGAAAAATGAAGCACCATTTGCATGTAAAGTTCGAAGTAACCATCCATAGTTAACATCTCGAACAATATGAGAAATAGAAGAAAAAGCTAAATCAACATGACCAACATAATGTATAGCTAAAAAAATTCCTGTAATTAATTGTAATCCTAAACAAGCTCCTAATAAAAACCCAAAATTTCATCAATTTGAAATATTTGAGGGAGTAGGATAACCAATTAAAGACCTATTTAAAATAGTTATAACAGGATGAACTTTTCGAAGAGGTAAAAACATACAATATATACAGAAAGTAGTTTATAAAAACATTAACATTGGAAGTTAAAAATCAGATATTAAATCTGCTTTCTGAAAATATTTACTAATATCTTAACAACATCATCAAAGATATAACAAAAAATAAAAATCCTAAAGAAAAAGGAAGATAACTTTTTCATGTTAAATCTATTAATAGATCATATCGTAACCGAGGTAATCTACCACGTACTCAAAGGAAAAAAAAAGAAATAATAAAAGTCTTAATAATAAGAAAAAAATCTGAACAAAATAAAACAACTCTTGATCCACCAAAAAAAAGAATTCTTCTAATTAAACTTATAATTAAAATTCTGGCATACTCAGCTATAAAAATTAAAGCAAATCCTCCTCCTCTATACTCAACATTAAAACCAGATACTAATTCGGATTCACCTTCAGCAAAATCAAAAGGAGCCCGATTAGTTTCAGCAATAGTAGTAACTACTCAAACTAAAGAAACAGAATAAGAAATAAAAAATACTCAAAAGTATTTTTGAAATGTAACAAAATCAAAAAAATTGAATCTTCCAACAATAAAAATTCCTCTTAATAAAACCAAAACCATTCTTACTTCATAAGAAATAGTTTGTGCTACAGCACGTAATGAACCCAACAGAGCGTATTTAGAGTTTGAAGACCAACCAGCAATTAAAGTTCCATAAACCCTTAATCTGGATAAACACAAAAAAAATAATACACCAAAGGGAAAATAAACATGAACAGAAGAAGAAGGGTAAATACTTCAAATTCCTAAAGACAAAATTAGTCTCATAATAGGAGCAAAAATATAAGGTCATTGGTTAACCAAAACAGGTTTAGCTTGTTCTTTTAAAAAAAGTTTTAAAGCATCTGCTAATGGTTGAGGTAATCCTATAATTCCTACTTTGTTAGGACCTTTTCGAAGTTGAATATAACCTAAAACTTTTCGCTCTAATAAAGTATAAAAAGCAACACAAATAAGTAAAAAAACATCAGCAACTAGAAAAGAAATAAAACAAAACATTATTAAGAAAAGAATAATCTTCATATTTAGAGCTTAAATCTAATGCACTTATCTGCCACCTTAATTTTAAATTTAAAGCATAGCAACAATTAAAAACCTTAAAAAATAAGATATAGCAAAAGCAATTAAATAGTTTTGTAACTTATATTTTTTAGCACCTTTAGAAATATACATTGGATACCAAATATTATCAATCAAATAAAAAAAAAAAGGGAATACTACAATTCCATCTAAAAATACATATTGACAATTAATATTAGCTTCTAAAACTAGTCAAAGAAGACCAGTTGGAACACCTAAAAAAACTCCTGGAATAATTATCATAAGTCATGGAACAAAATTAGCCAACATTCGAATTAAGTGTTAAATTAAAATTAACTTGTATTGATCCTAAATCAATCGCATAAATTTGCTAACTTAATAAAAAAAAATAATTTTACTAGATTATTAAAATTTTCAAAAATAAAAATCATTTTCTTTTTTTGGTCCTTTCGTACTAAAAAAAAGAATCCTAAAAATAGATAGAAACCAACCTGGCTTAAACCGGTCTGAACTCAGATCATGTAAGATTTTAAAGGTCGAACAGACCCACCATCAAAAGCACCTGCACCTTTGGGATATCTTAGTCCAACATCGAGGTCGCAAACCTTTTTTTTGATAAGAACTCTAAAAAAAGATTACGCTGTTATCCCTATGGTAACTTTTTCTTTTAATCATAAATAATGGATCAAACACTAATAAGTTAAAAAAAAAAAAGGAAGTTTATAAAATATTTCCTCAATCGCCCCAATCAAACTAATTTTAAATATAAAAATAAAATTTAAATATATTTTATAAATAAAAAAAGTAAAGCTCAATAGGGTCTTCTTGTCTAATTTTTTCTTAAAAGTTTCTTCACTTTAACAATAAATTTTAATAACTTAATAAAGACAGATTCTCCTTCGTAAATTCTTTCATTCCAGTCTTCAATTATAAGACAAATGATTATGCTACCTTCGCACGGTCAAAATACCGCGGCCGTTAATATATACACCGGGCAGAAATTACTTTTTAAAAATTCAAAAAGCTATGTTTTTGATAAACAGACGAGGAAAATTTTTGCCGAGTTCCTATATTAAAATTAATAAATTAAAACAAAATATATTATATAATAAAAATAAATAAAAAAATATAAATAATAATACTAATTTTAGCATAATTTTAAAAACATAAAAATAAATTAAATTTTACCTAAACAAAAAGATTATAATAAAAATTTTAAAAAAATATATAAAATAACCTATAACGACATTAAAACAAAAACCGATTTTAAATTAAAATATTATCTATTTTTAAAAGTTAATCTTTTAAATATATAATAAAGATTATCCCTCATTATATCACAATAAATTTTTGGTTTACTAAAATAAATTTCGGTAAAAATTAGCTATAAAAAACTTCGACAAACATTTCATTTCTAAAACTTTTTTTACATAATTTTTTTTTACAAATTAAAATAAGTTCTGAACAAAAAAGTAATTTATCAGTTTTTTTCTAAAAAAAGCATTATTTTGTTGATTTACTAAACCATGATACAAAAGGTACAAAAATCCACCTTAATTATTTAATAATTATATATTATTCCCTCTCAGTACTAGAAAAAAAGATTATTTTCTTTAACAAATACAAATAAAGATGATTCAAATAATTTAAAACAAAAAAATTAACTAAATTTCAAAACAAGTAAATACTAACTATCTATTCAGTGTAAGTGAATTGCATCTATATAATGCTTTATTTTGAAACTAAAAACAGCTTCTACTACTTTTACTATGTTACGACTTATCTTATCTTATAGACAAGAGCGACGGGCGATGTGTACACATTTTAGAGTTAATTTCAAAAAATTATATTAATATTAAATTACTTCTAAGTCCAATTTCAAAAATATTTCCAAAATTTTATCCAAACAAAAATATAAATGTAATCCATTTCTACTTAATCATATACTGCACTTAGACCGGACGTATTATCAATAATAATAAATTGCCTGTTTTTATTCTATTTTAAGACAGGCTGACGACGGAGGTATACAAGCTGAATTTAACACAAAATTAAGTTAACTAAAGCGTGGATTATCGTTTAAAGAACAGATTCCCCTAGAAAAAAATAAAATACCGCCAAATTCTTTAAGTTTTAAGAACTCTCATAATACTAAAGTAGAAAAAAAAATCAAAAATTCTATTAAGGAATAATAGGGTATCTAATCCTAGTTTTTAACCAAAAATTTATTTATTCAATGAAATAATTAGATAAAAATAAAAACAACTTAATTATTAATTTTACCTATAATAAAGTATTTTTTTATCAATAAATCAATTAAAAATCTTTTCAACTAAAAAAATTTACTAGAGTTTTTTGTATAACCGCGGAAGCTGGCACAAAATTTTCCAACTCTTTTTATAATTACTAAAACAATCTATCGATTTTTATTTAAATTTTAGTACTGAAGCCACCTTAAATTTTAATTTTAATTAATAAAAAATAAACTATCCTTAAGATTTTTTAAATAAGATAGGAACACATATATTATCATGTACAAAATAATAAAAGCAAATCATTAAGCCAGAATCAAACTTGTTATAAAGGAACAAAGTTCATAGTCGGGGCATGAACCCAATAGCTTAATTTAGCTTACTTTATAAAATAATAAATTTATCATATCCAAACATTATCAACAAAAAAAGTTTTCTTGTAAGAATCAAACCTAAAATAATTATAATTTAATCATCAAATAGAAATAAAAACAAGGAACAAAATAAATCAAAAAAAACAAAAGAGTAAAACTCAATCAATAGGAGCTAACTGAGGCATAAAGAAACACTCTAAAGAGTTACATAAGTATGACAAACTTATATTATTAATTAACTAGATTCTTTAATTGATCTTGTTTAAAAATAAAAATATTACCCTGGCAGCTTCAACACCATACTCTTTAATTTAAGCTATTTAAACATTAATTAGAATGTTCATTAGCATATAAGGTTAACAATAAAAAAAAAATATAACTTTGAATTAAACCAACACCAAATTCAAAAAAAAATAAAAAACCTGAACAAATAATAAAACAATAAAAACTCATCAATCAAAATATAAAAAATAAGCTGAAACCAAATAAGTTCCTAATAACCCAATAACAATATGACCTGCACCAATATTTGCAGCAAGCCGAACAGATAAAGTAATAGGACGAACACCAATTCTTACCATTTCAACTAAAACCAAAAAAGGATTTAAAATTGAAGGAGCTCCAGCAGGAAGAAGAGAAGCTAAAAATACAGTCAAACGATAAAAAAACCTAGATAGAATTAAAGATAATCACAAAGGAACAGCAAAAGTAAAAGTTGTAACCAAATGACTAGTTTGACTAAAAACATATGGTACTAATCCTAAAAAATTAAAAATTAAAATTAAATTAAACAAAGAAACAACAAATAAAGTAAATCCTATAATGTTCTTCCCAAATGAATTACAAACTTGATCAAAAATATAATTAAAAATAATAAATAAAAAAGCAAATCAACGAGAAGGAATTCATCAATATGAATAACCCATAAAAAAAACTAAAAATAAACTAAATGATCATATAGGAAATGTTGTAAAAAAAACATTAAAATTAGAATCATCCAAAGAAGAAAAAATATCTATTAACATAATAATTTTAAAAAGCCTTAATAATAATATACCTTTAAATCTGCAATTTAATGTTGTTATTTCAACTATAAAGCCATGATAATATTATATTTTAGTAATATTTAAAACCTTTTAAATTAAACTTTATAAAAATTGATTTTTAGTTATAAATAAAAATAAAAATAAAAATAAAAATATTACTGATAAATTATATATATGTATAAATATATAAATTTAGCTCTATGTATATTTACATATATTTAAATATTTGAACTATTATAAATAGTTCAAATATTTAAATATTATTAGATTTATACTTAAGATATTGTTATTTTATTTTTTAACTAAATTGAAATCCTAAATTGTTTATTCTCTTAGGATTTCAATTATTCAGTTTACTTACTAAAGATAAATTCATTTTATTTGATTAAACATATTGATAATCAGTGATTTTACTAAAGATAAATTTATTGTATTTGTATATACATTTTCAAAGGGCCTTTGAAAATTTCGGGGCCTTTTTACTTTTTTACGTTTTCTTTTTTTTGGTGGTAAGGTTGTTTTTTGAAAACTCACTATTTCTCAAGGAATTTCCATAGAAGGCCAAATTTCCACCAAAAAAAGTATAAATTACACAAAATTGTCGGTATATACCTTTTTACGTTTTCTTTTTTTTGGTGTTATAAATATTGTTTGTTTTTTTTTTGTTAATTATTTTTTAAATTCTGCTATAAAAATAGATTTTAATTGAACTTTTTCCTATAAAATTTAAAAATTTATAAATAGTTTTATTTTTAAAAACATAAAAAAGTATAAATATAAATATAAATATCCTAAGAAATTAAGAAAAAAATAATATATTTTTTTCTTAATTTCTTAGGATATTTATATTTATATTTATACTCTTTTAGGAAGAAAAGTAATCTGATATAAGATTTGTTATAAATAATAAATAAATTTTACGTTAATAAATGAATTTATTCACAAGAAGGGAATTTTCCCTATAAAAAGAGCTACAATCCTTCACCTAAGTTTCAGCCACCTTGCG